ATCCCCAAGGACAAATGATTGATTTACCCATTCAAAGCAATTTACGCGAAGGGCTTTCTTTGACAGAATATATAATTTCCTGCTACGGAGCTCGAAAAGGAGTCGTGGATACTGCTGTACGAACATCAGATGCTGGATACCTCACGCGTAGACTTGTTGAAGTAGTTCAACACATTATTGTACGTAGAACAGATTGTGGTACTATTCGGGGTATTTCCGCGAGTCCTCAGAGCGGGGTGACAGAAAAAATTTTTGTCCAAACCCTAATTGGCCGTGTATTAGCAGACGATATATATATGGGGATACGATGCATTGCCGCTCGAAATCAAGATATTGGGATTGGACTTGCCAATCGATTTATAACCTTTCGAGCACAACCAATATATATTCGGACCCCCTTTACTTGCAGGAATACATCTTGGATTTGTCAATTATGTTATGGCAGAAGCCCCACTCATGGCGACCTCGTCGAATTAGGGGAAGCCGTAGGTATTATTGCGGGTCAATCGATTGGGGAACCGGGGACTCAACTAACATTAAGAACTTTTCATACGGGTGGAGTATTCACAGGAGGTACTGCCGAACATGTACGAGCTCCTTCTAATGGAAAAATAAAGTTCAATGAGTATTTGGTTCATCCCACACGTACCCGTCATGGGCATCCTGCTTTTCTATGTTCTATAGACTTGTATGTAACTATCGAGAGTCGGGATATTATACATAATGTGAATATTCCACCAAAAAGTTTGATTTTAGTTCAAAATGATCAATATGTAGAATCTGAACAAGTGATTGCTGAGATTCGTGCCGAAGCGTCCACTTTTCATTTTAAAGAGAAGGTTCGAAAACATATTTATTCTGAATCACAAGGAGAAATGCACTGGAGTACCGATGTCTATCATGCACCTGAATATACATATAGTAATGTTCATCTATTACCAAAAACAAGTCATTTGTGGATATTAGCAGGAAGTCCGTGCAGATCCAGTATAGTGTCTTTTTCGCTTCACAAGGATCAAGATCAAATGAATGTTCATTCTTTTTCTGTCGACGAAATAGATATCTCTGACTTCTCAATTACTAATGATCGAATAAGACATAAATTGTTGGATCCTTCTGGTAAAAAAGATAGGGAAATTCTTGACTATTCAAGACTTGATCGAATCATATCCAATGGTCATTCGAATTTCATGTATCCTTCAATTCTCCAAGAGAATTCTGATTTCTTGGCGAAAAGGCGAAGAAATAGATTTCTCATCCCATTACAATATGATCAAGAACGAGAGAAAGAACTAATACCCTCTTTTGGTATTTCGATTGAAATACCCATAAATGGTATTTTACGTAGAAATAGTATTCTTGCTTATTTTGATGATCCACGATACAGAAGAAAAAGTTCGGGAATTATCAAATATGGGACCGTAGAGGTAGATTCCATCGTAAAAAAAGAAGATTTGATTGAGCATCGAGCAGCAAAAGAATTTAGTCCAAAATACCAAATGAAAGTAGATCGGTTTTTTTTTATTCCCGAAGAAGTGCATATCTTACCCGGATCTTCGTCCATAATGGTCCGGAACAATAGTATCATTGGAATAGATACACAACTCGCTTTAAATACAAATACAAGAAGCCGAGTAGGTGGATTAGTCCGAGTGGAGAGAAAAAAAAAAAGTATTGAACTTAAAATCTTTTCTGGAGATATTCATTTTCCCGGAGAGACAGATAAGATATCCAGACACAGCGGCATTTTGATACCACCAGGAACAGAAAAAAAAAATTCTAATGAATCAAATGAATCAAAAAAATTGAAAAATTGGATCTATGTCCAACGGATCACACCTACCAAAAAAAAGTATTTTGTTTTGGTTCGGCCCGTAGTCACATATGAAATAGCTGATGGAATAAATTTAGCAAAACTTTTCACTCAAGATCTATTGCAGGAAAAGGATAATGTCCAACTTAGAGTTGTCAATTATATCCTTTATGGAAATGGAAAGTCAATTCGAGGAATTTATCACACAAGTATTCAATTAGTTCGGACTTGCTTAGTATTGAATTGGGACCAAGAAAAAAACGGTTCTATAGAAGAGGTTCGTGCTTCCTTTGTTGAGGTAAGGGCAAATGATCTGATTTTCGATTTCATAAGAATGGAGTTAGTCAAGTTTACTATTTCATATACCGGAAAAAGATATGATACGGCGGGTTCAGGATTGATTCCCGATAATGGATTAGATCGCACCAATATCAATCCTTTTTATTCTAAAGCGAAGATTTCATTAGTTACCCAGCATCAAGGAACTATTGGTACGTTGTTGAATCGAAATAAGGAATACCGATCTTTGATAATTTTGTCATCAGTTAATTGTTTTCAAGTTGGTCCATTCAACGGTTCGAAATATAACAATGTGTCAAAAAGATCGAATCCCGTAACTCCAATTAGGGATTTGTTGGGTCCCTTAGGTACTGTTGTACCTAAAATAGTGAACTTTTGTTCATCTTACTATTTAATAACTCATAATAAGATCTTGCTAAATAAATATTGGCTATTTGACATTCACAATTTTAAACAGACTTTCCAAGTACTTGAAGTACTTAAATACTGTTTAATAGATGAAAATAGGAGTATTTATAATCCCGGTCCATGCAATAACATCATTTTGAATCCATTCCGTTTGAATTGGTGCTTTCTACATCACAATTATTGTGAAGAGACATCCACAATAATTAGCATTGGACAATTTATTTGTGAAAATATATGTCTATTTAAATATGGACCCCATATAAAAAAATCTGGTCAAATTTTCATTGTTCATATTGATTCCTTAATTATAAGATCAGCTAAGCCCCATTTGGCCACTCCAGGAGCGACTGTTCATGGACATTATGGAGAAACCCTTTCTGAAGGAGATACATTAGTTACATTTATATATGAAAAATCCCGATCTGGTGACATAACGCAAGGTCTTCCAAAAGTGGAACAAATCTTAGAAGTGCGTTCGATTGGTTCAATATCGATGAACCTTGAAAGGAGAGTTGTAGGTTGGAACGAACGTATACCAAGAATTCTTGGAATTCCTTGGGGATTCTTAATTGGAGCTGAACTAACCATAGCCCAAAGTCGTATCTCTTTGGTTAATAAGATCCAAAAGGTTTATCGATCCCAGGGGGTACAAATACATAATAGACATATAGAGATTATTGTACGGCAAGTAACATCTAAAGTGTTGGTTTCAGAAGATGGAATGTCTAATGTTTTTTTACCTGGAGAATTAATCGTATTGTTGCGAGCGGAACGAGCAGGGCGTGCTTTAGACGAAGCTATCTGTTATCGGGCCATTTTATTGGGAATAACAAGGGCATCTCTGAATACTCAAAGTTTCATATCCGAAGCAAGTTTTCAAGAAACTGCAAGAGTTTTAGCAAAAGCTGCTCTGCGGGGTCGTATTGATTGGTTGAAGGGTCTGAAAGAAAATGTTGTTCTGGGGGGGATTATCCCTGTGGGTACCGGATTCAAAAAATTAGTGCACCGGTCAAGACAAGACAAAAACATTTGTTTGGAAACCAAAAAGAAAAATTTATTCGAATTGGGAATGAGAGATATTTTGTTACACCATAGAGAATTTTTATGTTCTTGCGCCCCAAGCAATTTTTATGACACACCAGAGAAATCATTTACGCGAATTCATAATTCCTAAGGATATATTTATTCTTTTTACTTTCTAGTTATTGATTTGGTAATAAATAAAATGAAGTAAGTAATAATAAAAATGAATGGTTTGGACTGTGTATCAACGGTCAATCTTGGTAGAAGGTTCCGTAGGAACAATTATTTATTTGTTAAAAATGAAAATAAAAAAAAAAAAAGAAGGAAAAATGACAAGAAGATATTGGAACATCCATTTGGAAGATATGATGGAAGCAGGAGTTCATTTTGGTCATGGTACTAAAAAATGGAATCCTAGAATGGCCCCTTACATCTCTGCAAAGCGTAAAGGTATTCATATTATAAATCTTACTAAAACTGCTCGTTTTTTATCAGAAGCCTGTGATTTAGTTTTTGATGCAGCAAGTCGAGGAAAAAACTTCTTAATCGTTGGTACCAAAAATAAAGCAGCGGATTTAGTAGCATCAGCTGCAATAAGGGCTCGATGTCATTATGTTAATAGAAAATGGCTTGGTGGTATGCTAACGAATTGGTCCACTACGGAAACGAGACTTCAGAAGTTCAGAGACTTAAGAGCAGAACAAAAGATGGGGAAATTCAACCGTCTCCCTAAAAGAGATGTGGCAATGTTGAAGAGAAAATTATCTACTTTGCAAACATATCTGGGCGGGATCAAATATATGACTGGGTTGCCCGATATTGTAATCATCGTTGATCAGCAAGAAGAATATACGGCTCTTCGAGAATGTCTCATTTTGGGAATTCCCACGATTTGTTTAATCGATACAAATTGTGACCCGGATCTCGCAGATATTTCGATTCCAGCCAACGACGATGCTATAGCTTCAATCCGATTGATTCTTAATAAATTAGTATCCGCAATTTGTGAGGGTCGTTCTAGCTATATAAGAAGTCGTTGATTATGATTAAGAATAATAAAATTAGTTAATTATTTGAATTTATTGGATCAGTTACTATTCTTGTATTCAATTTTTAAAAAGAGATAAATGGGATATTGATATTATGTTATGTGATTTCTTGGTATCATAAATATACGATTAATGATGAAAGTAGATGAGTTGAGAAAGAAACGGTTGAATCAAAATAATTCTTTTTTTTTTTTGAAGTTCGATTTCTGTCAGAGGACAATATGAATGTTATACCATGTTCCATTAAAACACTCAAAGGGTTATACGATATATCAGGTGTAGAAGTAGGCCAACATTTATATTGGCAAATAGGAGGTTTACAAATTCATGCCCAAGTACTTATCACTTCTTGGGTTGTAATTGCTATCTTATTAGGTTCAGTCATCATAGCTGTTCGGAATCCACAAACCATTCCGACCAACGGGCAGAATTTCTTCGAATATGTCCTTGAATTTATTCGAGACTTGAGCAAAACTCAGATTGGAGAAGAATATGGTCCTTGGGTTCCCTTTATAGGAACTATGTTCCTATTTATTTTTGTTTCTAATTGGTCAGGTGCCCTTTTACCTTGGAAAATCATACAGTTACCTCATGGGGAGTTAGCCGCCCCTACGAATGATATAAATACTACTGTTGCTTTAGCTTTACTCACATCAGTGGCATATTTTTATGCGGGTCTTACCAAAAAAGGATTAGGTTATTTCGGAAAATACATTCAACCGACTCCAATACTTTTACCAATTAACATTCTAGAGGATTTCACAAAACCTTTATCTCTTAGTTTTCGACTTTTCGGAAATATATTGGCTGATGAATTAGTAGTTGTTGTTCTTGTTTCTTTAGTACCTTTAGTAGTTCCTATACCTGTCATGTTTCTTGGATTATTTACAAGTGGCATTCAAGCTCTTATTTTTGCAACTTTAGCGGCGGCTTATATAGGGGAATCCATGGAGGGTCATCATTGATTCGAAATAGTCTTCTTTTTAAGCTTTTTCCAATTGAGGCAATGCATAATTCAAGATAATCTACTTAGTTCTTGGTTGAGGAATATAATAGATAGAAATACATATGTATATACGATTAGAGTTGTAAGAGGAAAGATAGGCGATATTACGAAATGGTGGATGGGGTAGAGGGGTCACATTAGATATATGGAATGCCTATAAGTCCAGCCACAGCCCTTGTAGATCTTTCGAAGAATTATTCTAGAATCCGATTCAATATAAAATGCAGGTGGTTTACGTTATGAAAGAAACAAACGTATATGTGATATTAGATATATATTAGTTATATATTTTATCATAGATTTTAGTGATCAAATAAGTAATAATTCATTGGTTGATTGTATCATTAACCATTTTTTTTTGTGCGAGGAACCTATCATCATGAATCCACTGATTTCTGCCGCTTCCGTTATTGCTGCTGGATTGGCCGTAGGGCTTGCTTCTATTGGGCCTGGAGTTGGTCAAGGTACTGCTGCAGGCCAAGCCGTAGAAGGTATTGCGAGACAACCAGAAGCAGAAGGAAAAATACGAGGCACTTTATTGCTTAGTCTAGCTTTTATGGAAGCTTTAACAATTTATGGGCTGGTCGTGGCATTAGCGCTTTTGTTTGCGAATCCTTTTGTTTAATTTAATCCTAGAATGAAAATGTAAAAAAACACGTTACGTACTTTTTTATTTTTTTATTAACTCGCTGCCGTTTGCTTCTGTGAATGATATCAATACTTTAACTCCTACAATTATGTATTTATTGCGACAATACCCTGGGAAGGTCTGATTTAAGGATGAGGAATTAGTGGATTCGCTCGCTTTCTTCCTTCCCGCCCTTAGTTTAGTACGATGGAATTTTTACTTTTCTTTTAAGAAGTGTTTGAACAAAGTAAATATTTTGGAATTGACACGAGACTTAAGACCTAACTTAATAAATATCTTATCAGAAACTTCAAAAAAAGAAAAAAAGGCGAGCAAAGTGATACAAAAAGAACTCTGTTCTTTGTTAGTCCTATCTATAAGAGGAGAGTATATGAAAAATGTAACCGATCCTTTCGTTTCTTTAGGCCACTGGCCATCCGCCGGAAGTTTCGGGTTTAATACCGATATTTTAGCAACAAATCCAATAAATCTAAGTGTAGTGCTTGGTGTATTGATTTATTTTGGAAAGGGAGTGTGTGCGAGTTGTATATTTCAAGAATAGGTTGGATCCAATCGGCTGCACTTTATTTATGTTATTATATATATTATATATATTTTATTTTTCGATTTTATATTTATTTTATAGGATAAATCAGAAAAAAAAGTGTAAAATCTCAACGAATTACTTCTGAGTAAATTAATAAATCATATGTAAGGACCATAGCATTTCGTTATTCATTGGTAAGTCAACTTTGATTCTCTATCAACCAATAATGTGAGACTATTATTAACATGGTTAAAGCTAAACTGTTTGAAGTCCGGGCATAACATGGTACTCTTTCTACCACTACATGAGTACCGAAATGGTTTAAAAAAGAATAATTGGTAATTTTTCCGATATAGAACACTCATATGGAAAAAATGATTTGAACCATTTAATTTACTAGAATAAAAAAAGGGCACTTGCTCTTTATTATCCAATGCCGAATCGACGACCTATGTATAAAAAAGAGGAATTTTTGGATTTGAATAAAAAAAGTCAAGAAAATGAAAATTGAAAATATATTATATATATATTCTAAATGGAAATAGAAATTTTCAATTAAATAAAGAACAAATAAAGAAACAACTTTGCTGACAATTATAGATTTTTTGTCTGGTCGGAAGAGTCCCCCTAATTTTCTGATCTTGTATCAGTTTTAATATGTTTGAAAACAAACAGAAATAGAGAGGATAGGCTCATTACATTAAAAAAAGATATGGGAATACCCAT